ATTACATGGGAGATTATAGAAGGAATATGTCTTCTAAGCAATACTAATCCTTGGGGGGTTATAGAATACCCATCTTGACAACAAATTCTCTAGATGTTAAGATATCTATGAGCAAGGGCTATAGCTCAGTTAGGTAGAGCACCTCGTTTACACGCGCGCCAATGCTTTTTCAGGGAAGTCCATCATGCAATCAACAGAATTGATCTTATTGAGAAATCGATGTCTTACTCTATGGATTCGAGGAAACAAGAGAACAATAGCCTGACAAGTATTTTGTTCCGATTCAGGTGCCAAATAGAACCCATCATTGATTTGATAATTGATAAGGTAAATACCTGTTCATTCAATGCTAGGCATAATGAGATGAGTATAAGGACCTCAAAATAACCTCTTTTCGTCCTATGAACTTTAAGGTGTATGAAGTATCATATTTGACTCTTGGAGCGGAGCGATAGAGACTCCATTTAACTTAGGTTGATCTAGGCCGGGGGCATACCTACGTCAAGGTACCCCTTCTTTGAAACACTTTGGTATTGCTCCTGGATCAGAATACAAATAATGAATCAGAGCACATGGAGCCATCTCGTTATCTTCCTGTCAAGAAAAAATATGGTGGACTAGCTGATCTTTATATCAGTTAATGAAAGAGCCCAATGCAAAAAAAAAATGCATGTTGGGTCTTTGAAACAGTTCAAATCATTTCGACAATAATCAGTTTGATCTGTTTTACCGAGAAGGTCTACGGTTCGAGTCCGTATAGCCCTATACATTTTTGTATAGTTTTCATTTCCTAATTAGTGCTTGTAGCTGGCCTGGCCGGTTGATTGGCCCATAGAAATGGAATCATTCTCACATGCTTACGGAAATCGATCCGTCGGGCATGAAAATGAAAACAAGAATTTATTCCAATGGATCCAATCGGATCGGTGTTTTCAAATCTCGTAGAAACAAACTCATTCTTCTTCATTAATCTTCGTGTGTGAATGACATACGCCTTTTCCTCTTTTCTTGTCCATGATCTAAGATTTAGTGATACACCTTTGCTTTGGTATACCCAAGTCAATTTATGAAGTCAAAATCATAACATGAGTCTGGCTAAAAACTCCAACCTGACCCAACCAAATCAAATCGAATACTAAGTCACATGGATCTAGTACCTATTCTTGTTCTTGTATTTGTGGAAAAGGTGGAGTTTCCAAAATGAAGCTCTTTGGTAAGTTTCATTGGAAACATTGTAAAATAGGCTTTTCTTCGTATAACCACAAAAAAAAACAAATAGTCATTTTTCTGTTTCTGTACAATACTTATTTTTTTTTGTATTCCAATCTACTCCAATCCAATTGCTCATCATTCCATTCCAATTCTACCGATCAGACTTTATGCAAGAAGATTAGGAGCCATTTGAACTTGGATTGGATGAGTTACGAATCCCCCAACTCATCGCTTTTTGGTGGAACAACAACCCCAATTCATTGTTTCGGAGATAATAAAATTGGTCCTAAATGTATCAATGTTTGCGCCCTCTTCCATTTTTATGAGTTGGTTTGGAGATTTGGTCGTCTGCCGAATCGAATCGTTCGACAACACGTGATTCCATTCCATTAGACGTATCTTCTGTAGATCATTTACGATTCCGCCGATTATACCACTGCACTATGCCCCATTATGCAGGTTTGCTTCAAAAGAAACAACCTTTTTATTGTCACGAAGCCTAACCCGTTGGTTGGTCTTACTAGATGTTATTACATTAACAAGCATTTCGAGTCATTCCAAATCACGATCTTTAGTCCTGGAAATGGGTCCGAAATGGAATGCTCTTTTCAAGACTTCTAACTCGAATTCAATTAAATAACCCGATTGTTTCTGGGGGTAAGTAAGGTCGGGGTAGTACAGGTCCAAAGTTTCTAATTTGGGTATAGGAACCCTTAATATATAACAACTCATGGGTTCCTCACAATTCAACGGATTGAATAAAATCAATTAAGTATAAATCTGGGACAAGGAGAGAGAATGGAATTGGTCGATGCATTCTGTTTCTGTATCCGTATCGAATCAATAGAAACAATGACCCTCTATCCAGCAGATCTTAATCAAGAGAATACACCAACGTCAACCGAGTAGCATATACCATAATGAGATAGAAATCCCTAGATATTCTACTACATCTGACTACTGACTATATTCTAAATCACTAAGAAAAAAAAAAAGAGAAAAAATGAGCCAGACCCCTTCTTTGATTATATTAATTTAATATTTCCATTTTCACATAACATTTATGTTTAATATATTTAATTGAATCTTTTTTTTTATTCATTTTATTTATGAATATGAATAATATGAATCTTAAATATTTCAATTCAAATTATTGAAAATATTCTTTAATTCGTTTTTTATAGAGAATCCGAGACAAAGTGAAATTGAAAGAGTTTTATTTGTATAAGAATCAGAGCATGATATGTGTACACCATATCTAAATAGAATCGAAGTAAGTGTAAGTGAG